TCTGGTTTAGCATATAAAAATGCAAAGGATTGTAAATCCTTGTAAAGCTTAATTAGCTAACTAGGTGGACTGTGGATTTGGTTAAATATTTATTTATTTTATAAACGCATTTAAATAGACTAAAATTTTATTTTTTTCTTGTCCAGTTTATTATAGTCAAAGGATTTAAATTTGATAAAACTATCTTACTATTATACGTTAGATTATAAAATTTTGTGTGCATAATGCTTAATTAAACGTTAGTTGATTTAAAGATGTATCAGCTTTATTAAACGCATGATGAATTTATTTTGTAAAAATGCCAGAGACATTTATGGGGTTGATTTAGGGTCAATTTACAGCTATTAAGCTTTTTTATTTGTAAGGAAGGGGGTTATGGTTAATAACACTTTACGTGCTTTTGATTTGAAATCAGAATGATTGTTTTTGTTAACAATATTAACTATTTGTGGTTATGTCAGAATCATATGAGTCAGCTTTAAGCGTTGATTATGGAAGTTTTCCTAACCACTAGCATAATAAAGTCTATGTTACGGCCATAGAATTGGTATTCATTATCTTATGCTTTATATGTCAGTTTGTTTAATTGGATTAATAGTGATCTTAATATTTTCTTTATGTTGCTACAGCGGTGCTTTTTTTAGTATTTCTGCTTTTAAGCTTTTATACTGTAGAGGAGGTTTATGAAATTCTCTAAAAGTTGCGGATAGTGTAACTCTATTTATACTATTAATGTTAGGAACTTGTTTTTATTATGTTTACGGGTATACCCATCATTACTTTGGTGGAGATGTAGCTGGATTTGATTTAAATAAGATAATTGTTCTTTTTGTCTCTGTGATGGCGAGGCTAGTTGTTACAGGTGACTTTCTCACTACTTTGATATTTTGAGAGTATCTCGGGGTTGTAAGATATTTTTTAATAATTTTTTATCTAAGCTATTTAAGTTTACGTGCTTCAGTTATTACGTTGGTTTCTTCTCGGTTTGGTGATGTATGTTTATTTTTTGCTATTGCTTTGGGGGTCTTTAGAGGATTTAGTGGGGTTTGGTGAGGTTTGTTATTTTTTTTTATTATTCTAACAAAGAGTGCAAGTTTTCCATTTATTAGTTGATTACTAGAAGCTATGCGTGCTCCTACCCCTGTTAGTTCTTTAGTACATTCATCTACGTTAGTAGCTGCAGGGGTATGATTTAGGATGCGTTATGATGTTATTTCTTATTCAAGAAATTTGTATGGCTTTTTTATTTGTCTATTAATAACAATAGCTACTACAGGATTATGCTGTTTTTTCTTTTTAGACTTAAAGAAGATAGTTGCTTTATCAACTTGTAACAAAATAGCTTGGTGTGTGTTTTATTTAATTTACGGAGACTTAGTGCTATCTTTATTCCAATTGGTTAGACATGGAGTCTCTAAGTGTCTTTTATTTATGTTGGTTGGTGATGTTATGAGGGGTACTATTGGTTCTCAATCCAGAAATTGTATTTATTCTAGACCTTTATATGGGCCTTGGGGTATATTCAGACTTTATTCAATTGTTCTAGGCTTATCAGGAGCACCCTTTATAGGAGTTTTCTTTACTAAGCATATTCTACTTAGCGGATTCTCAACTGTAGTAAAATTACCCATGCTATTTTTTATGCTATTCTGTGTTTTCCTATCTTACTTTTATTCATTTCGCCTATGCGTCATTCTTAGAAATGTTAAGGTTAGTCTTTCTTCCGGTGTCTATTATATGTGCGGTAGTGGGGTTATGGTTTATATGTGATTATTTCTTAACTATTTTACCGGCACAATTTTAGATGAAGGTTATATAGGCTATAGTTGAATTACATTTAGTACTTTACTTTTCCAAATAGTTTCAATTGCCACTGCTTATTTTTTGTACACTAGGGTTGTAGGAAGGTGGTGAAGTAGTTCACTTTTTGGGTCAGACAACCTAGTCGAATATTTTTTTGAGTTATTTAATAACTTGCGCATATTGCTTAGTCAATTTTACTATCGTTGGGATAAGGAATGCATATCATTATTAGCTGACACAGCTAAGTTTTGAACAGTGCACAGATTAAGGAAATTGATAAATTTGCTAATGAGCTTATTAGTAATAATTTTAATCATCAACTGTATATTATATTAATATTTTAGGGATGTGTGTAGTATATTCTCTAAATTTGTTAGGGATGTGTGTAGTATATTCTCTAAATTTGTTAGGGATGTGTGTAGTATATTCTCTAAATTTGTTAGGGATGTGTGTAGTATATTCTCTAAATTTGTTAGGGATGTGTGTAGTATATTCTCTAAATTTGTTAGGGATGTGTGTAGTATATTCTCTAAATTTGTTAGGGATGTGTGTAGTATATTCTCTAAATTTGTTAGGGATGTGTGTAGTATATTCTCTAAATTTGTTAGGGATGTGTGTAGTATCAATAGGTACTGCTGTGTCTTGGTGGTAAGTTTATGTTATTAGTATAACTTATATTATATCACTTTTCCAAAGTGGGGATCTAATGGTTTTAGATAACATAAAGGTGTCATTTTTGCCTATTTTGAATTCTTTTATGTTAGGGGCATTAGTAGTAGGTTTATTCTTATGGAAGCTTAATATTTTATTGTTGTTATTGCCTGTTATAGTGTTTTCTATTATATTTTTTTGGTTTGACTTGTTAAATTGGAATTTCCACTATGAGTCGGCTTTCTGATTGTTTATTCTTAGTGAAGTTTTAGCCTTTGGTAGGTTATTAGTAAGTTGTTTTTGATTCGATAAAAAATCATCAATTGCTTTGTCAGGTTCTTTAGAAATACCTTTTATGGGTTGTTTTTTATTATTGGGGTCTAGTATTAGTGTTACTGGTTTTCACCATGTTATGTTTTGGTCTTATTCTTGGGTGTTGCTTCTATTAACTATACTACTAGGTAGTGGTTTTATAATGTTGCAGTTATTTGAGTTTAATGAGATTTTTATAAATTTAGTGGATTCTAGATTTTATGCTAGTTGTTTTTGTACTGTGGGTTTACATTTTATTCATGTTTTTATTGGTGTAGTGGGTTTAAGAATAATTTTATATTTGGGTGCAAAGTTGGCTGGCGCCTATCGTTGTACTGTAGTTACGTGGTATTGACACTTTGTTGATTATATTTGGTTACTGGTTTACGCTTGTGTTTACGTTTGTTTTACTGATAGGTTATTTAAACTGGCAAATTGTGGTTTTGTTGATTACTGTTTTGTATCAGTAAAAAAATGGTTTTATTAGTTCGTCGTAATGTTATTGATTTACCTACTAATTATTCTTTAAGTTATTATTGGTGTAGTGGGTTTATGATTTCAGCGTTTATGATATTTCAAATTATTACTGGAATTATACTTTCATTTTTATATGTTGCTGATTCTGAATTAAGGTTTCGTTGTGTAATGGATTTAACTAATGATTCATTTTTTACTTGATGTATACGTTATTGGCATATTTGGGGTGTAACCATACTTTTTGTTTTATTCTTTGTTCATATGGGTCGTGCTTTATACTATTCTAGTTATACCAAGAAGGGTGTTTGAAATATAGGTTTTATATTATATATTTTAACTATGGCAGAAGCTTTTTTGGGTTATATTTTACCTTGGCATCAGATGTCATATTGAGCTGCTACAGTATTGACGGCTATAGCTGAGAGAGTACCTGTGGTAGGTCCTACTATATTTAAGTATTTAGTGGGTGGGTTTTCAGTAACCAAAGTAACTTTGGTTCGTGTGTTTTCTGCTCATGTAATTTTGGGGTTTGTCATATTAGGTTTAATGTTGCTTCATCTATTTTACCTCCATTTGTCTGGTTCTAACAATCCTTTATTTTCATCATTTGGCTATGGGGATGTAGTATATTTTCATTCTTATTTTACGACTAAGGATTTTTTTTGTTTAGTTGTAATTTGTCTATTATTAATGTGTTTTATGTGATTAGTTCCTGATTTAGTCGTGGATACTGAAGGGTATCTTGAATCAGATCCTTTAGTGACACCAGTTTCTATTAAGCCTGAGTGATATTTTTTGATTTATTATGCCATGCTTCGTTCGGTTGAATCCAAGATTGGTGGGTTAGTTCTTGTTGCAAGTTTGCTTTTTTTTATGTGGGTTCCTACTTTTAATAACTCTAGTGCTTATTTTGTTTCTCGTCAAGTAACATTTTGGGTGCTTGTTTGTTTGTTTGTGGGTTTAACTTATCTTGGTGCTTGCCACCCTGAGTATCCTTACCTAGAGGTCTGTCAAGTATTTTCTGTTGGAATGGTGCTTGTGATGTTTTCATATAAGCTTTTTTGATCTAATATTTCTAGTGCTTGTAAGAGTATTATTTTTTAGGATGGTATTTTTATACTTGTACTTTTTTGTTGTTATTTTGTTGGGGTTTATTCTTTCTTTGACTCGATTTCTAAATTGTTTGATAGTACTAGAAAATTTCAATGTTTTACTTCTTCTTTTTAGTCTTTTGCTATCTGTGTCTGATAGTCACATTATTTTCATTGTTTTGATGGTTGTTTCAACTGTTGAAGTGATTATTGGTTTAGTGGTATTAACGCGGGTATGAGAGTGTACAAATTCATTAGATTTGGTTTCTTTTTAGCATTTGGTTTGTTGTTATTTTGTCCATTGTTTTATTCTTTAGGTTTGAGTGGGTTTGCTTCAGTGGTAGTTAGTAATGGTTACTTTTTATTTGATTCTGTTTCTTTTTATTTGATACTACTTGTTTTTTTCTTGGGTTTATATGGGGTTTTTAATACCCTACTCGGTATTAAGAGAGAGAGGTTATGATTTTTGGGTTTAAGTTTAGCTTTTACAGTTTTATGTTTTTGTTCAAATCATTGTATATTGTTTTGATGTTTTTATGAGCTATCCATGTTACCTCTGTTATATTTAATTTTTTGTGACTCTCCCTATTCTGAGCGGTTTATAGCAGGCTGGTATTTTGCTGTATATCTGCTTTTTACAAGTCTCCCTTTAATTTTGATTCTTTTATATTTATCTTATGTTAAAAGTAGTTTATTTTTTAGTTCTTGGAGGTTTAGTAGTGACTATTTAATTTTTTATGTAGTTTTGGCATTTATTTTTTTTACAAAGGTTCCATTATTTCCATTCCATACTTGATTACCAATTGTACATGCTGAGGCTACAAGTATTGTGTCTATGTTTTTAAGTGGGTACATTATGAAGTTAGGTATACTGGGTATATATCGGTGCACACCTTTTATTTTTTCAAGTAATTTAGCTGTTTATATTTACCTATGCTGTATTTTTAGTGTATTTTTTTTAATAACTGCTTCTAGTGAGTTAGATGGTAAGCGTTGGCTTGCTTTTTTAAGGTTATCCCATATTCTAGTTCCTCTCATTGGTTTTTTTGTAAGAGATTGATCTGGAATTAATTTATCTTTTTTTTATTGTCTTGGTCATGGTGTTAGTGCGGGTTTAGTATTTGGCTTCTTGTGGTTTTTTTATGATGTTTCAAACACACGTAAATTAGTGTTATTAAAGTCTGGTTTAGGGGGTTTACTTCCTACTCTAGTAGTAACTTTTGGTTTACTCTCATTATGTTCGTTTCCTCCTACTATTCAGTTTTTCTGTGAAGTATTCCTGTTATCTTCTTCTACATTTTCAGTTATTTACTGTGCTTTTTGAGGGTTTTATTTATTCTTTGCTGGGTTGGTTCCTTTAGTATTATGTGGTCATATTTTGATACGTGGTGAAAGTTTTGAAGGCTGTTATTATGCTTTATTTAGCTTTAGTTTTTTATTTCTTTATCTTTGCTTTTGATGCTATTTAGGTATTTTTATGATTTAGTTTAGTAAGGTGTTTGTGCATACTATATTTTGGTTATAGGGGTTGACTTGTAGTCTACTTTTCTCTTAGCTTAATATTTAAAGCGTTAGTTTGAAGCACTGAAGATAATTTTTATTAGGGAGGCTGATAAGTTAATTTAAACTGTGGGGTTCATGTCCCCTTAATATGCATTTTGCATTTGGCTGAGTTATGATCTTTAGTGGTTATTCAAGTTTATCAAGTTTAATTTATACTCGTATTTTGGATTTATACTCTTATTATTATTTGGTTGTTCTGGGTATGGTTATGATTCTATTTCTTGGCTATCGTTTTCCGTATATATATTCTCCTTTCTTTTTTGCTGTTATTTTAATATCATATGTTTTCTTTTGCTTTGTGAGCTTGTTGTTAACTCGTTTTTTTAATTCACCTTTTGAGTTCTTTAGGGGGTTTGTGCCTGTAGGTACTCCGTTGTATATTTGTCCTTTAGTTTGTTGTGCTGAAACAGTTAGCTATATTATTCGTCCCTTTGTTATGATATTTCGTCCTTTTATTAAATTGAGTTTGGGTTGTTTTGGTGCTGTTGCAGTAGGTCAATTTTGTGTAGCAAATTGGTGGTGGCTATTGATACTGTCTATTGTTTTTTTTTATGAGGTGTTTGTAGCACTAGTACACTGATACATTGTGACTAGTATTTTATCCTTTTCTGTCGATCACTAAACATGGTTGTGCGTGTACATTGGGATTTGATCTTATTTTCTGTTATTTTATCGATTATTTTTTGTGTTGGTTGTGCTTTAGCAGACTCTCTTTTAGGTTTTTGGGTTTTTTTAGAGTTGGCTGGATTGTCAATAATACCTTGTTTTTTTTATGCCAGGGAGTTTGATAAATTGAAATTTTACGGGGCATTGTTGGTTTATGTAGTAATGTCCGGTATATCATCAGTTTTTTTAATGAGTGGTATTTTATTTTTTAGTTTATATTACTTAATTTTAGTGGGGTTTTTAATTAAGTTAGGCTTATTTCCATTTATGATTTGGGTTTACTTCGTTTTTGCCAAAAGTAATTGATTTTTTATTTTTTTAGTTAGTGTTATTTTAAAGTTTCCTGTTTTATTTTTTAGATTTTTACTTGAAGAAGGAGGTGTTTGTGAAAGTGTGCTATACGTAGATTGCTTTCTAACAATTTTATTATGTTCAAGTCTATTTTGGCTTTATAGTATGAGTTGGGAGTATGTCTGATGCCATATATCTCTTTCTTCCGTGTCTACTTTACTAGTCGCTTGTTTTTGTGCAGATTTTATTCTTACTTCTTTTGTGTATGTGTATTATTCTATTTGGGCAGTCTCTTGTTTATGCTATTTTTTTTATCTTGAGCAGATGAGTGGAATTAAGGAAAGGTTTTGGCTTTTTTGTTTTTTGTTTTTAATAACTCCCTTGTCTTTACCCTTGTTTTATAAGTTAAGAGTTTGTTTGAGTATTGTCTATTCTTCTATTTATATATTGGTGGTTTGGTCGGTTTATAGTTTATCAGAGCAGTTCTTTTTGTATAAGTTGGCTGGGGATGAGTATTTATCTTGTACTTATAATAGTTGATATTAATTTGCAATGTATTTTATCTAAAATATTTACTTTACACGTAAAAGAACCACTTGAGGTGGCTTTGTGATTTAACGATGTATTTTATACAGAATACTGGGTTTGCGTCTCAGAGGTGGATTTTCTCTTCGTTATATGGCGATTTTAGTTTATTTAGAATGTTGGTTTGTCTAACCTATGGTGGTGTTTATCAAGTCGCTATGATTTTTATGTTTTTAACAGGTGCTGTGGGTTTGTTAATAAGTCTTTTAGTGATTGCTTTTTTTATTTTAGGTGAGCGTAAGATTTTAGGTTATGCTCAGATTCGTAAGGGTCCTAATAAGGTTGGTATAATGGGTTTACTTCAGAGTTTTGCTGATTTACTTAAGCTAGTGGTTAAGTTTAAGTCATTTGGATTTCAAAGACGTAGTTATGTGTCTTTATTGGGTGTTTTTTTGTTGGTGCTTATAGTTGTATTCTATTGTCTACTTTATGGTGGTTACTATAGAGGTTACGGTATGCAGTTTTCTGTTTTGTGGTTTTTGGTTATAACTTCCTTTGGAAGTTATGCTTTACTTTGCGCTGGTTGAGGTAGATACAGTAAGTATTCTATGTTAGGTTCTATGCGTTCTGCATTTAGTTCTGTAAGGTTTGAAGCTTGTTTTATGTGTATAGTTATTTTTTGTGGTTTGTGTTATAATAGGTATTCTTTAGTCGATTATTGGGAGGCTGGTTGGCCTAGTGTTCTTTTATATCCTTGTGTTTATCTGTTATTTTTGATTTGTATACTTTGTGAAACAAATCGTACCCCCTTTGATTATGCTGAATCAGAGAGCGAGTTGGTTAGTGGTTTTAATACTGAGTACAGAGGGATATTTTTTACTTGTCTGTTTGCTTGTGAGTATATCATTATCTTTATATTTTCTTGGTTAGGTGGTGTTTTGTTATTTGGTGGTGGTGTGTGGAGTTTATATGTTATTCCCTTACATTTGCTTTTTTTTATGTGATCTCGTGCTACTTTACCACGTGTTCGTTACGATTATTTTGTTAATTTTTTTTGGTCAGTAGGTTTATGTTTATTGATTTTGATGCTGTTTTCTGTTATTATTTAGTTTGTGTAGATTAACTTAAATCGCAACGCTGTTAACGTTGAGATGGACTTGTGTTCCGCTAGCGGGTTAGGGGTGTTCTGACTTTAGTTTAATTTAGAATAGCAGTTTTGGGGATTGTTGGTCCTGTTTGGGAAGTTAGATAGTTTTAGGCCAATAGGGCTGCTTTGCAGGTTACTTTGATATAGTAAATTTAAAACTTTGTGTTTCATTGGTATGTTTACTTCATATAACTAAGCTTAAGTGCAGGGTTCTTACCCCTGTAATGTGCTGTTGCACTGTGGAGTTATGCTAGCTTTGTTTTTTGGTGGGTTAATATTTTTTTTGTTGTTTATAGTCATATCATTTTTTACTTCTGGTTTGTTCAATAAGGTTATTATAAATAGTGTATCTTGAGTTAGACCTTACGAGTGTGGTTTTAGATCTTCTTCATTAAGTTTTAATTGTTTTAGTTTTACTTATTTTTCTTTACTTGTTTTTTTTGTTGTTTTTGATTTAGAAATATCTCTGTTGTTAAATATGCCTGAGAACGGTTTACTGTTTAGTAATTTTATATATTATTTTTTATTTTTGATTATATTGAGGTTGGGTTTTGTTTCTGAGGTATTATGAGGTTACGTTCGTTGGGGTTATTGAAAGAAATAGTTAAGTTACTGCTAATAATTTATTGTCAATTCAATTTGACTTCTTTCTCATCAAATTAAGTTAATTAGACTGAGTGTTTTCAAAACACTAAGTGATGCTAAGTCATTTGATGAATTCAGAATGACTAATCTTAAAGTTTTTAGTTGGCTTTTTACACTAGACCATAAGCGTATTGGTATGATTTATACTTTAATAGGCATATGGTCTGGGTTTGTTGGTTTGAGCCTTAGTGTTATGATACGTATTAAATTTGTTGAGCCTTATTTTAATGTCATTTCTTCGGACTGTTATAAATTTTTGATCACTAATCATGGTATTATAATGATATTCTTTTTTTTGATGCCCGTTTTAATAGGTGGGTTTGGTAAATATTTGATTCCATTATTATCGGGTCTTCCTGATTTAAATTTACCACGTTTGAAAGCTTTAAGTGCTTGATTGTTATTTCCTTCTATTTTATTTTTAGTCTTGAGAATGTGTTTTGGTGCTGGTATAGGTTGAACTTTCTATCCACCCTTATCTTCTGCTCTTTTTAGGGATAGAAAGGGTGTTGATTTTTTAATGTTTTCTTTACATTTGGCTGGCGTTTCTAGAGTTTTGGGTTCTATTAAATTTATTTGTACCCTGTACACAGCTTTTGTTGATAAATTTATTTCTCGTAGCTCTATATTACTTTGATCATATTTATTTACTTCTATCTTGTTATTGTTAACTATTCCTGTTTTAGCTGCTGCTATTACAATGTTATTATTTGATCGTAAATTTGGATCAGCTTTCTTTGATCCGCTAGGTGGTGGTGATCCTGTATTATTTCAGCATATGTTTTGATTTTTTGGTCATCCTGAAGTGTATGTTTTAATTTTACCAGGGTTTGGAATGATTAGACATGTTTGTAGTAACTTAGGTTGTTCATATGATACTTTTGGATTTTATGGTTTATTATTTGCTATGTTTTCTATCGTTTGTCTTGGTAGGGTTGTATGGGGTCATCATATGTTTACGGTAGGTTTAGATGTGAAGACAGCTGTTTTTTTTAGGTCAGTTACTATGATTATAGGGGTGCCTACTGGAATAAAGGTGTTTTCTTGGCTGTATATGATTTTAAAAAGTCGTGTCTCTTTGCGTGAACCTATATTTTGGTGGGTGTTATCTTTTATCGTGCTGTTTACAATAGGGGGTGTTACTGGTATTATACTTTCTGCTTGTGTTCTTGATAATATTTTGCATGATACTTGATTTGTGGTTGCTCATTTCCATTATGTTATGTCATTAGGTTCTTATATTAGAATAATTGTTTTCTTTGTTTGATGGTGGCCAGTAATTACTGGTGTTAGTTTAAATAAGTATTTATTGCAGTGTCATTGTATAGTGTCTAAAGTTGGGTTTAATTTATGTTTTTTTCCTATGCATTACTTTGGTATATGCGGTTTACCTCGTCGTGTCTGTGTGTATGAGTCCGGTTATGCTTGGATTAATATGTTATGTTCTATTGGTTCATTTATTTCAGCGTTTAGCGGTTGTTTTTTTGTGTTTATTTTGTGGGAGTCTCTAGTTAAAAAGAAAGTTGTGCTAGGTTATTATGGTAGTTCATCTACTTTATTAAACTTATGTTGGGCTCCAATACCTTATCATAATAAATTTTTTAACCAGGGTTTGTTTGTGGATTATACAATATTGGCCTTATAGTTTAATTAGAATACTGGTTTTGTAAATCAGGGGTGGGTTTACTCTTGGGCCTGTTTTATTAAATTGTTTATTCAGTTTTTTAGGTTTATGTGCCTTTTGCATCATGCTATTTGGATTTTTTACATCTTATGATGTATACCGAAAAGCTTAGATTTAGTTTCAAGTTGGTTAGTATTTAAGATACAAGTAGTAGGTTAAAACTTGAAATTGGTTGTGATAAATAAGTCGTTAAGCTTTATATCTGTTTGAGAAAGAGTTTGCTTTTAAATTTACTTGGTGAGGAGATCAAGTAAATGTGTATAGCTATTTTATGATACACAGGCGGATAAGGTTAAAATTACCTCCACGTTGAGAGTATGTTACAATTGCTTTTATTTGTATAAATAGCTTATTATTAAAATTTCTCTAAATTTAACTGATTGAGGTTAATTATCATATAATAAGTAATTTTATTAATTTCTTTGTTTCTCATTTACATCCCGTCTGTTTATTAAAAACATTTCCATATTATAAATTTTATATGGTAGGACCTGCTCTATGTGTTATAAATGGCCGCAGTATCTTGACTGTGCGAAGGTAGCATAATTAATTGCTCTTTAAATGGGGGCTTGTTTGAATGGTTTGACGAGGTTGTTTTTAACATAGAGATTTTAATTGAAATTGATGGTGTGAATACAGAATTTACATTATTTAATTAGACGGAAAGACCCTAGGATCTTTATAAAATTTGCTTGGGGCAAGTGAAAATAATTTATTTGTTTTTTGACCCTTCTTGAGTTTATAGATTTAAGTTACCCTAGGGATAACAGAGTAATAGTTTATTAGAGTTCTTATCGATTAAACTGTTTGCTACCTCGATGTTGACTTGGGTTAATGTTCTGGCGCAGTAGTTAGGAGTTTTGGTCTGTTCGACCACGAGTACCCCCATGAGTTGAGTTAAGACCGGCGTGAGCCAGGTCGGTTCTTATCTATTATTCTAACTTGTTAGTACGAAAGGATTGCAAGTTATTTTGGTAAGTCTATTGCCTTTGGTCTTAGTATTGCAAATACTGATGTGAATATTATTTATTCTAGGCTTTATTTGTCTGTTTAACTATGGCAGTAGAAAGTAGTTTAAAATCAACCGCATAAATAGATTGTATACTTTTTTAAGCATCATTTGGGCTTTATTGTTAGCGGTTAGTATTTTATTTAAGCGTAAGCTTTATTAAGGATTTTATATTTGAGAGGGGATTAGGCACAGTGCCAGCATCCGCGGTTATTCTGTTTTCTCTGCTTTTATATGGTTATGTTTAAAAATAGGTAAAGGTAAGAGTAGGTGAAATTTTTTTACTTTTATTACTAATATTTTATGCATGGATAAGTGGTTTTACTATGAAAGGGATTAGATACCCCATTAATTAATCATTTAATATAACTTAGTTTTATAACTAAATTAGTTTGGCAGTGAGTTACTCCGGTCAGGGGAAGGTGTGTTATAAAGGACGATCCGCCTATTAATTTACCTTAGTTATGTTGGTGTATATCTGGTTTAATATTATTGCTTAGTTGCTTGAATTTGTGTATTAACATTTAAGCTAAGTCTATGTGCTGCATGCTGAGGTTTTCATTCGTTACATTGATAAAGTTTACTTTTGTAATTAGGTAACATTTAGGACTTGATAGTAATATTAAATTAGTTTGTTAGTGTGAAATTGGTTTAGCTCAGGTACACACCGCCCGTCACCCTCGATTATTTTGAGGTAAGTCGTAACAAGGTAGCCCCAGATGAATCTGGGGCTAATTATTAACTTTATTTTGGTTAATAGTAATGAAATTTTCTTTGCTGTACTACGACATAGTTTGCTATGTTGTTGCTCTTTGTGTATTTATCGTTGTTTTTGTATTTGTCATGCTGTACTGAAAATCTCGTGGTGGGGGTAGGGTTAAATTTGGTGCAGATAATCAAACAGTAGAGTTATTGTGGACTATAGTTCCAACTCTTATTGTGCTAGTCTTGTGTAGTTTAAATGTTAAATTTATTACAGCGGGTTTAAATAAATTGTCCCAGGAGACAATCAAGGTTATTGGGCGCCAGTGGTATTGAACTTATGATTTTTCAAAAGGTTCCTTTGACTCTTTTTTGTGTAAGGATGGGTTTCATGTAGACAAGCCTTTGCCATTACATTACGGTGTTGTTTATCGATTTTTAGTAACGTCCGAAGATGTGATACACTCATTTGCTGTACCATCCCTTCAAATTAAGATGGATGCTATACCGGGACGTATAAACTCTTTATTTTTTGTGCCTGATCGCTATGGAGTCTTTGTGGGATACTGTAGTGAATTATGTGGGGTGGGTCACGGTTATATGCCTATAGTTATAGAAGTTATTAAGTAACCTGTTTTGTTGTATTGGAGCATAATAACTTTTCGTGTTATAGGTGGTGTTTACCAAACAGTGTTAGATGACATTATTAGTTGTATCATTTTTTTTTTATTTTTTAGGTCTTTTTTTATTTTGTTTAATCAGTCATACAATGTATTACTGTTTATTGCTGGTATTAAATTCTTTATTATGTTGTTTTATAGGTTACTTGTATTTGGGGTTTAGTTGGTATTCTTTACTTTTTTGTTTGGTGTACGTAGGAGGTGTTTATATCTTATTTATTTTTGTATCTGTGTATAGACCTAACACTAGGATAGTCCCCTATTGAAATTTAAGTGCTATAAGTAGTTTATTGATTTTAGCATGTTGCTTTTTGGGTAGTTTTGTATTTTATTCAAGTTATATAAATTATGAATCTAGTTTAAGTTTATGCACTAGTTGTGAGGGTTATTTTTATGTTTGTATGTGTTTAATGCTTTTATTTGGCTTTTTTGTTTTAAGTATGGTTATGAGAGTTAAGACTGGATATTATCGTTAATTT